ACGTCTCTAATTCAAAACCGAACATGAAACTTTGGTTTCATTCGGCTCCTTTATGGAAGATGAGTAAATTCCTAATCTAAGATGTGAACAAAATGAACAAAATTATACCCATAACACCTATGTCAGCTTTTTGTCTGAATACAAACAAAACGAGTCGCTTTCTAGATGATCCTTCTAGAAGAAGGTGATTATACCAATCTTTCTAGTTACTTCGTTCTCTATTTCTATTTGAAAGGATCTTAAGGAAAAGGATTTTGTTTCCACCGAGCTAAAACAATACACTGATGTCTCTAGTAAACTAAAGATATCGTTGAATAGCTATTTTGCTTCCATTTTTTTTTAGAATTCTAAAAAAAAAGTGGAAGATTTAGTTACGATTAGAAATTTACTTTCTATCTTCAGCCCTGGATCCTTTACTCATACTTATTCAATTGGAAGTCTTGGTCCAATTCAAAAATTATGTTTCGCAATTTTATAATCCAACTTTTTCAATTTATAATTTAATTGACTCATGGATACAAATTACGATAATGCGTATTTTTTTTCTCGAATTTCGCATTGAGAGATAAAGGATTAAATCCTTTTAAGAAATAAAGTTTTTGATCGGAATATGAATAAAACCGAAAGACCCTTTAACTATTAAAGGGTTAATCGAACGAATCACACTTTTACCACTAAACTATACCCGCTACAATATGATTATTGTATACAAAAAGGTCTTTTGTCGAACAAGATAATTGAGTTAAAGATAGAACCATCAAAGAATCATCAAAATGAGAGTGTTGAACTTTTTCGTGGGGAAATCAAAATTGAATAGTTAATGAGATTCCGAAAAGAGGTTTCATTTACATTAAATGTTTTCTCTTTTGCTGAAGAAGATAGATACGGATCAAAAAAAAACACTAAAATCATAACAGAAAAATGCATTGTGGAAGAATCAAATAGTTTCTGTTTTAGTTCGGAAAATAAAATAGTAAAATAGAACAAGAAAAAGAATGTAAATAGTCTTTCTTCTTTATTCTTGTTGCTTGAATGCTTGAATATAAAATATTCAATTGAATATAATAATATAAATTGAAAATATTAATATTATTAAATAAATTAAATAATTAATTACTAGATAATAGAATAAAAAAACAATTTTTGTTTTCAAATTTTCAAATCAGATATTTAGATAAACGATTATTTATCTAGAATTCGTTCGAACAAAAAAAGCCCGACCTGGACAATACCTAGGCAGGCCATCAGAATAAGAACTAAGAAGGACTTTTCGACCAAAATAAACAAAAAAAGCGGTCTTCCTTTTCATTTTTTTTCGTTCAATTGTTGGCGCGCCCCTCTTTTAGATAACGGAAATGCGTGATTTGTGGATCTCTCTCTATATCTATATATCTATATAATATATATAATAGAATAGAGAAAGAAGAGAGAGAAAGAAAGACTCCTTACATTATGTCTAATGTAGAAATTATCTTTTGCAAGTGGGAGAGATGGCTGAGTGGACTAAAGCGTCGGATTGCTAATCCGTTGTACGAGTTATTCGTACCGAGGGTTCGAATCCCTCTCTTTCCGTTTCCGTTGATGCCTTGATTTATTTATTTTTTCAATTTTTGAAAATCTTATTTAAACGCGTGGAATAGAAAAAATTCTAAGAAAAAATTGAAACTTAACCAAGGAAATCCTTTGGATTTTATTCTTCACGGCCAGGATTACGCCCCGGATCATTAGATAGGAATCCAAAGATAAAGAGAGAAACAAAAAATATCACTACGGTATAAACGAAGAGTTTCAGAGTAAGCATTACACAATCTCCAAGATTATTTTTTGGAAAAAAAAAGAGAATAGATCTTCCGTTTTTCTACCACATACCCTAGCCTATTGTTTTTCATTAACAAAAATTTTTGTTTCTACCCAAATTCGATATTGTGGCAGACCCTAATCTAATAGGGTCTTTCACAGGAAAAAGAGTCAAAAATGAGGAAATGGGGGTAAACCGGACTTATGGCGACTGTCCAAGAATTTCAGTGTGCGAATCGAGGATTCAGGGGGTAAACCGGACTTATGGCGACTGTCCAAGAATTTCAGTGTGCGAATCGAGGATTCAGACTCTAAAACTTATTTGATTTTATCAATTGTTAGATTTTTTTCTCGAAGAACTCGTGCATTTTCTAGGATATTCTTATATTCTTATTAAGGATCTTATCGAAAACTTACAGCAGCTTGCCAAACAAAAGCTAAGAGAAAAAAAAACAGAGGTATGACTGGCATAACATCTACGATTGGATTCAAAAAAGCATAGGCTTCGGGCAATTTGCCGAAGAAAAAACTACTCGAATAAAGGGCAGAATTAATACAGATCAAACTAAGGATATTAAGCATAACAGACATTTTGTTCTTCGAGATAATTACATTTTGATTGAATTTTTGATATAAGGAAAAAGGAAGAAAGTAAGTAAGGGAAACAAAAAATCCTTCTTTTCCTTTGAACCGACCCAATCAAAAATCCTCCAATTCTCAAAGGAGAATAGAAGAAATCATACTTTCATACAATATCTTAATTGAATTATATGTAATGATCAATAAATTAAGTTGAATTCTATATCTATATGTATCAAAATCCCAGTACCAACCTATTCTATAGATATCTAGATCTTTGGACTGGAGTTGACAAACAACCAATACCAATATTATTGTTTTTTGGTGTAGATTAGAAATTGAAATGGGGCGTGGCCAAGTGGTAAGGCATCGGGTTTTGGTCCCGCTATTCGGAGGTTCGAATCCTTCCGTCCCAGCGCATATCCATTTTTTTAGGCTACACCTTTGCCATAGCAAAGAAGTAGGAGAGTGAATAGGAGTTAATCCATAGAAATATCTGTTTCTGTTTGAATCTCATTAACAAATGATCAAGTTATATATAATATATAAATATGATATGATACGGGACAAATGTTTTTTCTTTGAATCTCATTTTATTTAGGTATTTCGTCTTTGGCTCTAATGAAAAATCGGAAATATATATAACGGTTGAGGCAGAGATTATTTATCCCATCCCTCCTTTTGATTATTATGAATATGACAAGAGTCGATTTTTGAAATGAAAGATTACCCAACTCTATGTTAAACAAAATCCATATCAAATAATCAAATAATATATATATATATTCATATAAAATGAGGAAATGTTTAGCTTATATGGTATGTATTGTTCTATTTCAATGACATAAATTTTTTGGTTTTTGTGAAAAAGGTTTGTAATCCTTAAATTATATAAATTCTATATTATAGAATATCTATAATAATGACAACTGTTCAGTCTATTTGATATATACGAAAATCCTTCCCTATTTTTTCTATTTTTAGTTTCGTAATCAGACGAAAAGAATAAAGATTCAAATCTTAACTTACATCATTTTTTTATACATCTCATGAAAAAAAATAGGATTTTTTTCTTTGATCGATTTATCTATTTTAAAATAAATGTAAATCAGTGATCAGTTAATTCAAAAAGAAAGACTTCTAAATAATATAATGATGTCTAAATAAGACACTTTTCAAAATTTGAATTAGAAATATTTTTAATGATTCCTGGGTAAGTAGAATCTTTGAAAAAGTAAGAAATACTTCAATCTATTCTATATAAGTCACTTGAAGATAGAGATTTTCGAAGTTATTTGTGTATATATTTCTAGTTCTGTCTATTATCTATATCTATAATATTATTTATGTATGTTCAAAATGCTGTCTTGCTAAGAAGACTTTTTCAGAAAAATAGTTGCACATATCATATATTCATATATAGAAGAAAAAGTCTAGATTACGATGTCTACGGACAGCTGAACCAATGACTATTCATGATTCCATAATTGAATCAATTCCATACCGGTTCCAAATTAGAGGAATGTTATGGTAAAACTTCGTTTGAAACGATGTGGTAGAAAGCAACGTGCGACTTGAAGGACACGATCCGTTGTGGATTTTTTCATCCACCATTTTCAATTTATCTAGGAATGAGGGTGCTCTTGGCTCGACATTGTTTGTTCTGTTACACTTGAACCCTTCATTTTTTGTTGGGTTGTAAATAAAATAGTCCACGATGAAGCTCGAGTAGAAAGGATTAATTCCTTTCTCAGGGGCAAGGATCTAGGGTTAATGTCAATCAATTGGAACAACTTCGTAAATGTATCTTCCAAAAGATAGAAATCGAAAGAATTGAACTCGAACAAGTTTCCAATTCAAAAACAAAACTTCTTGGAATTGATCAAACTTTGTCGATTCAAAGTGTATCACGCGGGAATCAACTGTCCATAGGATTCTTTGATCGAAAGAAATCAAAACAAAAAGGGTTTGTTGCTGCCATTTTGAAAGGATTAAGAAACACCGAAGTAATGTCTAAACCCAAGGATTAAAAATAAAGATAAAGGATCTAAAAACAAGGAAACACCATTTTAATTGTCTCGATAGTCTTAATATAATAACTGGATTAGACTAAAGAATCTAAACAAATGAAATTTTAAACGAGACAAACAAAAGGGGGTAAAGACTACTCAATAAATGACATTGGTTAAAGATTTTTCGTTTGAGCTATTTGAAAGTTATCTAACTTGAGTTATGAGTACGAATGGTTTCTTTTTGATTTTCAAGAAGAAAAAAAAGACTAGAATCATAGTCTAATTGATTTTATAAGAGAATTTGTCATTTAATTTAATAGAATTACATACATAGACAAAACTTCGAATCAAATCATTTTTTCTCGAGCCGTACGAGGAGAAAACTTCCTATACGGTTCTAGGGGGGGTATTGTTCATCTATATCTATCCCAATGAGCCGTCTATCGAATCGTTGCAATTGATGTTCGATCCCGAAGAGAAGGAAAAGATCTTAGAAAAGTGGGCTTTTATGATCCAATGAAGAATCAAACTTATTTAAATGTTCCTCTTATTCTATATTTCCTTGAAAAAGGTGCTCAACCTACAGGAACTGTTCAGAATCTTTTAAAGAAAGCGGAAGTTTTTAAGGAACTTTCGTCTAATCAACTGAAATTCAATTAAATAAATACCTAAGGGGGGATCAAAAAACAAGTTAGAGAAAAATTATACAAAGTTATATACAAATGGATCCCCCCCCCCCCCCCTTTTTTTTTGCTGTATTCGTATTTCACTTTGCTTATTCCCCTTAGATTGATGAAAGATAAATATGTTATTGATTATGGACTAAAAAATCCGATATTTTTTTCAATTTTTTTTATTTTTCCCTTTTTACTTTTTCTATTTATGTAGATGTAAATTAGATATGTAGTATCAATCGAAGATCATTTTGAATATTATTGCCTTTTGAAATTGAAAGAGTTGAAAAAAAATATTTCAATGCAATTTATTTTTTCCCCTGTATTCTTTTCTCAATATTTATATTGACAACCGTGCATCGAACAAATATAATTTATAATTCATCGTGATTAAGTGAATCGGATTTATTTATTTTCGCGCCAAAGGTTTTTTTTTTAACTTATTCAAAATCAAATGATGCTTTCTTTTTTCTTTGATACAAGAGGTTTTTTGATTAAAAAATAAGGTAGATAAGATAACATAAGAGGGGCTCTATCAATTTTTATAATTCTTTATAGTTTTTTCTTTTATCTGAGAATTTATTGTATTTTGATTTTTATGTTTCGAATCCATTAGGAAATCCATTTTTTGGATTTGTTAGCTCAAGGGTTGGATTAGTTCCTACAATCTCCTTTCTCTTTGTCTTTAGTTAAATAGATTTTTTTCGGGGTTGCTAACTCAACGGTAGAGTACTCGGCTTTTAAGTGCGGCTAGAATCTTTTACACATTTGGATGAAGTGAGAAATTCGTCCATACCATTGGTAAAGTTTGGAAGACCACGACTGATCCTGAAAAGGAATAAATGGAAAAAATAGCATGTCGTATCAATGGAGAGTTCTGAGGATATTTCATTCTTATCGGATCGGCAGAAAACCTTGTTCGAATTTGAATTCTTGGAACGGAACAAAATAAAGTTGGGTCGAATGAATAAATGGATAGGGGCCCTATGGCTTCAATTAATTATCAGAAAGAAAAAGCAACCAGCTTCTGTTCTTAATTTGAATAATTTCCCGATCTAATTAGACGTTAAAAATGGATTAGTGCCTGATACGGGAAGGATGTTTCCCCCACGAGTGGATTCTATATTTTTTTAATGAATCCTAATTATTGGCATTCTCTATTATGGAATGAAAATGTGTGTGTAAAAGAAGTAGTATATTGATAAAGAAAGTTTTTTCCGAAATCAAAAGAGCGATTGGGTTTAAAAAATAAAAGATTTCTAACCATCTTGTTATCCTATAAACATGGATGAATTAAATCAAATGAATGGAAAAAGGGAGGGTAGAGAATCTGTTGATAAGTTTACTTGCCTCCGAGGTATCTATTCTTACTAGAATACCTTGTTTTGACTGTATCGCACTATGTATCATTTGATAACCCCCCAAATCTTCTACCTTTGTTTCAAATCGAATTTCAAATGGAGGAAATCCAAAGATATTTACAGCTAGAGAGATCTGAACAACACGACTTCCTATATCCACTTTTCTTTCAGGAGTATATTTATGCATTTGCTCATGATCGTGGTTGTAGTAGATCAAGTTTGTCGGAAGATCCGGGTTATGAGAATAAATCCAGTTTACTGATTGTGAAGCGGTTAATTACTCGAATGTATCAACAGAATTTTTTGGTTATTTCTCCTAATGATTCTAACCAAAATCTGTTTTTGGCGCGCAACAAGAATTTGTATTCTCAAATCATATCAGAGGTGTTTGCTTTTATTGTGGAAATTCCATTTAATTTAAGATTAATATCTTGTCTAGAAGGGAAAAAGAAAAAGATAGTAAAATCTCAGAATTTACGATCAATTCATTCAATATTTCCCTTTTTAGAGGACAATTTTCCACATTTAAATTTTGTATTAGATATACTAATACCCCACCTTGTTCATGTAGAAATTTTGGTTCAAACTCTTCGCTATTGGGTAAAAGATGCTTCCTCTTTGCATTTATTACGATTCTTTCTCAATGAGTATTGTAATTGGAATAGTCTTATTACGCCAAAGAAAGTAAGTTCCTCTTTTTCAAAAAGAAATCAAAGATTATTCTTATTCTTATATAATTCTCATGTATGTGAATACGAATCCATTTTCGTCTTTTTACGTAACCAATCTTATCATTTACGATCAACATCTTCTGGAGTTCTTCTTGAACGAATCCATTTCTATGGAAAAATAGAACGTCTTGTAAACGTCTTTGTTAAGGTTAAGGATTTTCAGGCGAACCTATGGTTGGTCAAGGAACCTTGCATGCATTCTATTAGGTATCAAAGAAAATCCATTCTGGCTTCAAAAGGGACGTCTCTTTTCATGAATAAATGGAAATGTTACCTTGTCACCCTTTGGCAATGGCATTTTTCATTGTGGTTTCATCCAAGAAGGATTTATATAAACCAATTATCC